GGTCTTAGGTCTCATATCAATTGAGAAATATTTCGTTTATTGAAATGCTTCCAACAAAACAAAAAAATAAAAAAGTTTTCTATCGTAGTGTAGTATTAAGCTAAGGACAGAAAAAAAAAAAAGAAAGCGAGCAGATTCGGTCTAGGATTAAATAGGATTCGATTAAACAAAAGGATTTGCAAATAAAAGTGCTAATGCGACGACTAATCCGTAAATTGTTAAAGCTTCCATAAACGCTAAACTAAGCAATAAAGTACCTCGTATTTTACCCTCTGCTTCAGGTTGTCTCGCAATACCTTCTACAGCTTGCCCTGCAGCAGTACCTTGACCAACCCCAGGTCCAATAGAAGCAAGCCCTACGGCCAATCCAGCAGCAATAACGGAAGCGGCAGAAATCAGTGGATTCATGGTAAGTTCCTCACATCAAAAAAAAAGAAATGGTTAATGATACAATCAACCAATGAATTATTACTCACTTTTTCATTAAGATCCCGCATTCAAAGTAACTAAAAACTCAATGATAATATTACTGAATTATTGAATTGAATCGTCAGAACTATCCCATTTTTAGTTTCTACCCATAATGGAATATCCATATACATACAGTTCTGGTTATTGCATATCTTTGTTTCTAACTATTCTTTGATTCAATTCTGCGTTCTTTACTATAACTATATCTTGAGTTCATCTCTTTTCTTTTTTTTTTCTAGAATCGCACACGAAATAAAGGATTTTTATTGAAATCCATCTACATACGGTGTGAGCTGCAATCAATGTGGTCAATGTCAATATTAATCAAAATAAATTATATAAAATTATATATATATATATATATATTTTTTTTTATTATATATTTGTTATATATTTATTTTATTCAATCTTATTCAATCAAAAATGGAATTTATTTAATGTTATTTATACCACTTTTTTCTATACAATATTTTCTATTTTTATTTTTTTATAGAATATTTTTTTGAATATTTTACAAAATTATAAAATTATTTATAAAAAAATTATACAAAATTATACTCAGTTGTATTATATACATTATTACATCATAAATACATATAATTTCTTGTAATTAGTAATATATAATTAGTAATGTATAATGAAATAAAACTATTAAAACTCTAATTAATTATTAAAAATAAATAAAATAAAAGAATATAAAACTATATACTAAAGAATATATATATATTAGTAGTTATTATTAATATATTCATAATATCCTAATAATTATGAATTTTTATCATACATAAAAAAATAACATAAAAATATATCTATTTTGTATGTATAATAAATTGTATAATAAATATGTATAGAATATTATTTTTATTATAATTATATATAACTATAATAATATATAATATATTTATAATAATATTATAGTATAGTCCTATATAACTAAAGATATATAATGAATATATAATATCTCCCTAATGTGATATATATAATATCACATATACATTTGTTTCTTCCATAACATAAATAACCCGCATTTTTTTATAGAAATAATATTAAATTTCTTTAATAATTAAATATTAAATAAATATTAAATCGAATTTGAAAAGCATTCTCCGAAACATAGACAGGAGTTGAGCTTATATTATTTATAGATATTACATACTTAATAGACATTACATATATCTAGTATGACCTCCCCAACTCATCTTTCTTTTTTAGAATTGCGAAATATCGTCCATCTTTTCTCCTACAACTCTAGTTCGTATAGTTGTACGTATTTTTATACATATTTTTATGTTATGCTCCTGAACCAATTGGATTATATACAGGAATTTGGATAGGATAAGCTTAAAAAAAAAAGAGTATTTGGAAAGCTAATCAATCAATGATGACCCTCCATGGATTCACCTATATAAGCCGCGGCTAATGTTGCAAAAATAAGAGCTTGAATACCACTTGTAAATAATCCAAGAAACATAACAGGTATAGGAACTACTAAAGGGACTAAAGAAACAAGAACAACAACTACTAATTCATCAGCCAATATATTTCCAAAAAGTCGAAAACTAAGAGATAAAGGTTTTGTGAAATCCTCTAGAATATTAATTGGTAAAAGGATTGGCGTTGGTTGAATGTATTTTCCAAAATAACCCAATCCTTTTTTGCTAAGACCCGCATAAAAATATGCGACTGACGTAGGTAAAGCTAAAGCAACAGTAGTATTTATATCATTCGTAGGTGCAGCCAACTCCCCATGAGGTAATTCTATAATTTTCCAAGGTAAAAGAGCACCTGACCAGTTAGAAACAAAAATAAATAAGAACATAGTTCCAATAAAGGGAACCCAAGGACCATATTCTTCTCCAATCTGAGTTTTGCTCAAGTCTCGAATAAATTCAAGGACATATTCGAAGAAATTCTGACCGTCGGTCGGAATGGTTTGTGGATTCCGAACAGCTATGATGACTGAACCTAATAAGATAGCAATTACAACCCACGAAGTGATAAGTACTTGGGCATGAATTTGTAAACCTCCTATTTGCCAATAGAGATGTTGGCCGACTTCTACACCCGATATATCATATAACCCTTTCAGTGTTTTAATGGAACATGGTATAACATTCATATTGTCCTCTGACAGAAATTGAACTTCAAAAAATGAATTATTTTGATTCAACCATCTATTTCTCAACTCACCAACTTGAATTATTAATCATATATTTAGGATACCAAGAAATCACATAATATCATAACAAAATATCAACACCTTCCACTTCTTTTATTTTTATCTCTTTTTTTATTCAAAGATAGTAACCGATCCAATAAATCTATGGAGTCCAAGAAAAATTGACTGATCTTATTATTCTTAATCATAATCAACGATTTCTTATATAGCTAGAACGACCCTCACAAATCGCAGATACTAATTTGTTAAGAACCAATCGAATTGAAGCTATAGCATCATCATTGGCTGGAATCGAAATATCTGCAAGATCTGGGTCACAATTTGTATCGATTAAACAAATCGTTGGAATCCCCAAAATTATACATTCTCGAAGAGCCGTATATTCTTCTTGCTGATCAACGATGATCACAATATCAGGCAACCCCGTCATATATTTGATTCCGCCGAGATATGTTTGTAAGGTAGATAATTTTCTCTTCAACATTGCAGCATCTCTTTTTGGGAGACGATTGAGTTTCCCCATCTTTTGTTCTGCTCTTAAGTCCCTGAATTTTTGAAGTCTCGTTTCTGTAGTGGACCAATTCGTTAACATACCGCCAAGCCATTTTTTATTAACATAATGACACCGAGCCCTTATTGCAGCTGATGCTACTGAATCCGCTGCTTTATTTTTGGTACCAACAATTAAGAAGTTTTTTCCTCTACTTGCTGCATCAAAAACTAAATCGCATGCTTCTGATAAAAAACGAGCAGTTCTAGTGAGATTTGTAATATGAATACCTTTACGCTTTGCAGAGATGTAAGGGGCCATTTTAGGATTCCATTTCTTAGTACCATGACCAAAATGAACTCCAGCTTCCATCATCTCTTCCAAATTGATGTTCCAATATCTTCTTGTCATTTTTCCCCACACTTCCTTTTTGTTTTTTCTTTTGTTTTTTAACAAACAAAGAGACGAGGTACCTTGAAATAAATAATTGTTCCGATGGAACCTTCTACCGGAAATTGCCCGTTGATGCATGGTCCAATTCCTTAATTTCCTTTAATTACTTTTAATTACTTTTTTTATTACCAAAAAAATAGTCAGACCAGATAGTTTAAAAGTAAAAGAATCCGCTCTTAGGAATCATGAAATTGCGGAAATTTTTGTTCTGGTATCTCATGCAAATTTGTCTCACGAAAATTGTTTTGGGGAGAAGAACAAAATAATTCTCTATGGTGTAATAAAATATTTCTCATTTCCAAGTTGAATAGATTCTTTCTTTTGATTTCCAAATAAATATTCTTGTCTTGTCTTGAACGGTACACTAATTTTTTGAATCCGGTACCAACAGGTATAATCCCTCCCAGAACAACGTTCTCTTTCAGCCCTTTCAACCAATCAATACGACCGCGTAGAGCAGCTTTTGCTAAAACTCGAGCAGTTTCTTGAAAACTTGCTTCGGATATGAAACTTTGAGTATTCAGAGATGCCCTCGTTATTCCCAACAGGATTACTCGATAAGAAATCACTTCGTCCAAAGCACGCCCCGCCCGTTCCGCTCGCAACAATCCGATTAATTCTCCAGGTAAAAAAACATTAGACATTCCATCTTCTGAAACCAACACTTTTGATGTTACTTGACGTATAATAATCTCTATATGTCTATTATGGATCTGTACCCCCTGGGATCGATAAACCTTTTGGATTTTATTAACCAAAGAGATACGACTTTGAGCTATGGTTAATTCAGCTCGAATCAAGAATCCCCAGGGAATTCCAAGAATTCTTGGTATAAGTTCATTCCAACCTTCAACTCTCCTTTCGAGATTCATCGATATTGAATCAATCGAACGCACTTCTAAGATTTGTTCCACTTTTGGGAGACCTTGTGTTATGTCACCCGATCTAGATTTTTCATATATAAATGTAACTAATGTATCTCCTTCGTAAAGGATTTCTCCATAATGACCATGAACAGTTGCTCCTGGAGTGGCTAAATAGGGCTTAGCAGATCTTATAACTAAGGAGTCAAGATGAACAATTATAATTTGACCAGAGTTTTTTACATGCGGTTCGTCTTTGAATAGACATAAATTTTCACAAATAAATTGTCCAAGGCTAATTATTGTCAATGTTTCTTCCCAATAATCATGATGGAGAAAGTGCCAATTTAAATAGAGTGGATTCAAAATGATGTTACTGCATGGATCGGGATTATAAATCCTTCTATTTTCATCTATTAAACAATATTGAAGTACTTGAAGTACTTCAAAGGTTTGTTTAAAATTGTCAAGTAGCAAATATTTCTTTAACAAGATCTGATTATAAGTTATTAAATGGTAAGATGAATAAAAATTCGCTATTTTA